CAAATACAGTATCGGGAAGTACCGTTTGCGGAACCTCAATATCCACTGGTTTATTAGCTAAATGGCAATTGGCGCATACAATACGTCCAGTCGCTTCTCGTGGATTTTCATAGCCCTTCTGTGCAAAAATGGGATATGCATTTGAAATGGATGCACGAGTTATGATATATATCATGAGCGATACGGAAATAGATCGAGTAATCTGTTCCTTTATCCAAGAAAAATTATTTCTAGTTTGCATGGTCCAACCATTGATCCCGAAAATTTCTACAATAAATTGGGGTAGGTCACTAATGGAGTTTCCTATCCACGATTCTGTTATTTAATGGAATAATTTGACTGGATTAATATATAGGATGAATCTCCGGGATGGGTAGAAAGATAAAGAGTAAGTACGATTTTCAATGCTTTGCTTATGTACAACTGCAAAGTAAGAAACATTCTAATTGGATTAGGTAGATAATTTTTCAGTCATTCATTGAATGATAAATCACTACAAGTGACGGAGATACGCGATTTAAATAACGAAAAATCCAATATTTGAAAATTGTATCTAGAATGACTGGAAAAGTGGAAACAAGGCCAGATATAATTTGCTCATTATGAACAAATCCAAAATCCTTGTAGACAAAGCCAATCATCAGTTCCCAACCATGGGGCGAATGAAATCCGATACATAAATCAGTTAATAAAAGAAGAGAAAAAGCTTTTATTGTGTCACTTAAGTTATATAGGAATTCCTGAGCCCAAGAGTTAAGAATAACAAGTTCTTTATTACCCAAAAGAGAATAACCACTTAGAATAATGAAACAGATTATATTTGTCGAGAAGTGCAAAATCGTATGAATACGACCCTCGTTGTGTATCTTGATTAATTGGATTGTTTCTTTGTGAATTCCTATACGAAGGTTTTGTAGATGTGTCTCCGAGTATTCCTTAATCATTTCCTCTAAGAAGAGGAGTTCCTCTAATTCTATGAATTTTTCTAGAATACTCTTTTCTTCAATATCATTTAAAAAAGGTTCGGATTGCCTAGTATTCCACCAATTAGTAACCCAGGATTCCATACTTTTTTGAAATGAGAGAGAAATCCACCAGGGCAAAAATACTATAGATGCAAGATATAAAAGAGGAGTGAATGCTTTCTTTTTTTCCATTTTTTCATCTCTGAATTGTTAATGAACCCATCTCATTCGTCGACTCTATTCTAATATTTCTCTCACGCATCAGTTCTATTACAAGTTATCGAACCTATGAATCTAGAAAAAAATACAGAAATAGACGAAAAATTGGAATGGATAAATAATCAAAAAATATTGTTTCCCTATATCTCAATTGGTCAAATTCGAAGCACATATCTCCTTTCGATGAATGCCCGGAAAAATTGAAATAATGAATATGAATATTATTCAGATTTTGAGACGAAAGAACTCCTTTTCTATCATTATATCAAAATCTCTAATATTTCGAAAAAAATTGAACTTACTATGAGTAGTCAGGGATAGAATAATTCAGGGAAATTTCTGAAGAATATTGTGAAAAATGAGTGGCAAAAAACGACAGAAATTGGCTAGTTATCATTATAAGAGATTCAATTTTTTGGTCATTAAGGAGCACAAAAAGTAGAAAAAGAAGCTTAGAAAAAATTACAAGATATGATCTCTAAAGTTTCAATTTCAACAAATTGAAAAGGGGGGAATTTCCTTATTTCTAAATGGTTGATTATGAAATATTTCGATTTGTTTCTTATTTTTTTATTGAATTGAGTTGTGTATATTTCGATACATATAAAAGATCCCCAAAATATTTTTTTTTGATACTTGTTCCATATATGTCTGCTTTGACTCGAATGAATGTTCTGAAGAAACCTCAATTAAGTTATGTTATGGAAAAAGAGGATTCTTGCGTTTTTGCCCTCCTGCTGAGAAAGCATTCATTTCTCGGCTCATTTCTTAAAATACTTCAATTGGTACACGCAAGAAATAGGCCAATTCAGCAGCTTTTTGTTCCATTTCCCGTGGAGTAAAATTCTCATCAGTACGAGTCAATGGAATGGCTCCCTGGCCTCTGATATCCATATAAAGGACACGACGAGCATAAATACCTTCTTTAACTTCTATTCTGACGGACTGAATATCTTTTATAAGAAATCGGAGGAAGACCCGACGATTTTTTCCAGGAAATCCCCAACGAAAGATACACACTATTCCGTCTTTTCTATCAAATCGATCATAACCACTACCTACATTCCACGAAATTGTGCACCACAAATAGGAGCTAATAAAAAGACCCGCGATCCCATAGAAAGACATCACAATTCCTTGTGGAAAAAAAACTATTTCCTGAGACGGAAATAAAGATATCAAATTTCTACCAAGATAACTCGAGGTTCCAACCAACAAGAATCCTAATGAACCTAAAAAAAGGATAACAGCCCAGCAGAAATTACTTGTTTTTCGAGCCCCCGTTATAGGTTCTATCCATATATGTTCTGATCGACAACTCATACTTGATCCAGTTGATTTTTTTGGAATTGAGAGAATACCCCAAATGAATTTGACTTTAGTCCTTTTGTTTCCGAAGTAACTCGCATCAACTAGCACTAGTTTGATGTGATCCTTTAGGAGTAATTCATTAAATTCGTTAGATCTAAACTAATAACATACCCTTCGTATGATCTCACTAAAGATAGCCAAATAGATATAGATAGACCAACTTTACAGTTCAGCTATCTGTCGATTCGGGTCTATTTGAAAATAGCTAGAATCCATTGACCCCTATAGCATTTTCTGGAGACATAAGAGTTTTTCGGCCGAAGCCGCTTATACCATATTTTGCTAAATGGATATCTGTGTTATGATACAAGCGTCAATTTTGAAAAAAAATAGATGAGATTTTGTGCCATCGGCTCTAAACAATCTTGTTTTTTTGAACATGAAGAAATAAAGAAGCCATTGCTATTGCCGGAAATACTAGGCCTACTAAAGGCACCAAAACAGAGGGAAAGTTAAGAGTTGTCATAGAATGGGTACCTCGATTTACTATTTGTACCTGTTATTATTATTTATTATTTTATTATTTATAATATAAAGATATCTTATTATATATAAAGATATCTTATTATAATTCTAAATTGAAATTATTATTATTACTTAATATCTATTAAGTATAAATATATCTATTAAGTATAAATCTAAGTATTTATCTAAGTGAGTATATAATGTAGTTTTTCATCTTTCTACATGAAAGATTTGAAAGGATATGGATGAGATATTATTTTCTTCATTTTTTGCTCTTGTCTTCGAATTTCATTTACTAAGCAAAAAGTTTCTTAAAAATTAATTAGATTCTATTTAGAATTAGATTCTATTTATATTGAAGGGTTTGTTAGAATCCCATCCAGCAGGGATTCTTAGTCAAAATAGGATTATCGTAATATATAGAAAAATAAAAAATTCTATATTTTATAGATTTTCATTATATATGACGAGAAGAGTAGATTTTTTTGATTTACCTAATTTCACGAAAATAAGAATTTCATCTTTTATCTTGTTAATAGAGGCTTCTTGATCAATAATCAGGAATATAGAAAAAGGGGCGGATTTTCTGTGACTTTTGATTCTTTATATAATTAGATCTTATGTCAACAAAGAAAACCCCATTCGTCTAATTTTGACTTGGATTCCGATAAACTAATTACTTGTTTGCTCAAAATAATTTAACTTAATGTTCTAATTTTGATTCAAAGGAAAGAAAGTGTGGAGTTGAAATAACTCACTCAGAACGCTTTTTAAAGGATTACGTGGTACGATTAGATCGAATAAGCCCTTCTGGAATAAATACTCAGCCGCTTGTGAACCCTCGGGTACTGTTTTATTCAATGTTTGTTCAATTACTCTTTTACCCGCAAAGGCAATGTAGGCATTGGGTTCGGCAATAATGATATCCCCCAACATACCAAAACTAGCTGTCACCCCACCGGTAGTAGGAGATGTAAGAATTGGTACATAGAATAACTTTTTATTTGATTGATAATCATATAAAGCAGAAGATATTTTAGCCATTTGCATCAAGCTCAAACTTCCTTCTTGCATGCGTGCCCCTCCGGAAGCACACACTATAATAAGAGGTAGAAATTCTTTAGTAGCGTATTCAATCAAACGGGTAATTTTCTCCCCGACTACGGATCCCATACTACCCCCCATAAACTGAAAATCCATAACCCCAATTGCTACGTTAATACCGTTTAGTTGCCCTCTGCCTGTTTGAACAGCCTCGGTTAATCCTGTCTTTCTTTGATAAGAATCGATACGATTTTTATAAGGCTCCTCCTCCGAATGAAATTCAATGGGATCCAGAGAGACCATGTCTTCATCCATAGGCTCCCAAGTGCCCGGATCGATCAAAAGTTCGATTCTATCTGAACTACTCATTTTCAAATGATATCCACATTGTTCACAAAGATGCATTTTTGATTTCAAAAATTTCTTATAATTTAATCCATAACAATTTTCGCATTGAACCCACAAATGCCGGTATTGTTCAGTTACACCCAGATTAGTAGAACTTTCTGGTATAGTTTGATCACTCGTTCTGGTATCCTCGTTTTGACTACTATTTCCACTTTTATCACAAATGGAACTAGAAATGTAATTGTTACTGGAATTGTCACTGGAATTGTTACTGGAATTGTCACTGGAATTGTCACTGGAATTGTCACTATCACTTACAATGTAACTATCAATACAGATTTGGGACTGAAGATAACTGTCAATGCAACTATTAATGTGATTTTTCCAAGTATACTGAGTATCATCCATGTAACTATCGTGGTCGGGATTCTTACTCTTAGATTCAGGATTCAGATAACTAGAATTCCAATTCCGATAAAAAACATTTTCTAGTTCACTAGCAAAAGAATCATCATTGGCAATCTCAAAAATATCATTTTCACTATCAAAATATATAGAAGAACTGTTCCCATTACTATCTTTCACTAA